GGATTTATTCATGATACGAAAAGATCGCTTGGATTTATTCATGATTTGTTTATTCCTTATCTCTCAAAATAAAAATCCTATCCTTATCTATATTTCTAAAATTCTAAAATATTATTTAGTCCTATTTGGATCGTACCGAATTATGGAATTTATAGGATTTGCTTTGTTTATTATTTTAAATTTATGTATATGTAATAATTATATAGAAATAATGTAATAATGAAAATGAATTCAAATAAAAAAAAGAATAATATATTCTATGTACTAATAGTTATATGTAATATAACTAATTCTATACCTAAAGTAAGTCATATTTTCATATTCCTTGGGAGAGTGGTGACATATGACATATAGGCAGCACTCGATTTGATCTATTTCTTTATCTCCCCGTGAGTTGTATGTTCGTAACAATAGGGACAGAATTTCTTCAATTCCAATCGACTAGGCGTATTGTGTCGATTTTTTTGAGTGATATATCTGGAAATGCCCGTTGATTCCTTATTAACACCGTTTCGAACACAACTGGTACATTCCAAAATAATCGTTACTCGGACATCTTTACTCTTAGCCATGAACCCCCCTTTGGTTTTAATCTACCCCACCCTATCTCGTTGATTTTCCGGTCAAAAACGAATAAGAAAAAAATAGAAGTTGCTAACTAAAAATCAAATTATGAATGATGATTTTGTTGTAATCAATTGAAATCAATATTAATAATATAGTAAATAATAAGTAATACAATGATTTCTAACTTTATTTAGAATCAAAATTTAGAATAGAATCACAGTGGAGTATTTCATTGACACATTTTGTAGAATATTTTGTAGAATACGTGTTTTGTTGCCTTAGCCGCATTTCTGTTTTCGTTCGACTAGTCATTTAATTGGAGCCCGAACCCAAGTTTCGGTGCGGGTGAATCTACTATTTTTTCCCCCTACCCTCCCTTATTTGATCTAATTCTAAAAAACGAAAAAAAATGGGGGGATAGTCACAGATATTTGATTGTATCTCTAATCTCCTTCACCCCGTCCCACGGCAATAAAGAACTAGAATGAAAAAAAAGGAAATGTCAACGCATCCGGGAATAAACGATTGATCTCTATCAATAAACCCGCTAAAGAACCAAACCATAGAGTACTTAGTACTGGTGCTACAGAAAGATATGTTTTTAGATCTCGCATTTTAAATCCCCCTTCTTTATTGTATTACAATATGGTACTAGATATATAATCAGATGAATATTTAGTTAAGGACCACTTCCATTTGTCTATTTGTATGCGGAATCCCTAATTCAAATTAAAATGTACAATGATTCGATAGATAAGATTTTCCTTTTCTTAAAACAGAAAAATATGTAACTTTCCACCCAAGAATTTCCACGAAAAATATTTCTTTCTTATCTTAATAAATTTATTATAAGATCCTTATATGATATGAGACAAAAAGGGGGAATGGCAAGATAAACTGATATTGTATCAATAGAGGAACTAAAAGTGTGGAAAACAAGACAGGGATTCTCTATAATGACACTGTAGACCAATTGAAAGGGATGTAGCGCAGCTTGGTAGCGCGTTTGTTTTGGGTACAAAATGTCACGGGTTCAAATCCTGTCATCCCTACCTATTACTTCTCCTCCGAGCAGTAACGAAGGAGCAATTTTAGATCGATTCAAATTGAGCATACAGAATCTTTAATACTATTATATATGATATATAATAGTATAGGTGTGCAAGATATCTTGTGGTTTTATATAAAATAAAAAAAAAAGGAATCCTCCCCCTTCCATTACAGTCTTATCTTATTGTGATAAGAAAGCGCTCTTAGTTCAGTTCGGTAGAACGTGGGTCTCCAAAACCCAATGTCGTAGGTTCAAATCCTACAGAGCGTGATTCTGTTCTTGTTAGGTAGAAAATTACACCGAACTCAAATTGAAATAAAAAAATGCAACAGCAATCTGACTCGACCTCCCATAGATTCAATTCAATTAAATGAATTAATAAAGAGGGGGGTCAGTCAAAAAAAAAAAGAAAGAGATGTTAATTAATCAAAAGTCCAACTGATCGCCACGTCTATATTGTAAATATGCAGTTACAAATAATCCAGCCAAAGTAATGGGAATTAGACCTAAGACGATTCCAAATAGAAAAACTTCAATCATTTTCAATTTTTTTTTTATTTTGAAAGGGAAAAAGAGAGGTAATATCTATCCATAAATATTAATCTGTATTACCCATGAATCTCAATGACAGATAATTGGTAATTAACGCAGTAAAGAACTATAGAATCTATGCATATAGTAAATAACGATTTGTTTTTGTGAATTGTTCGTTCATTCAAATTCAATTCATTTTCAAATAAGTCGTATCTTACTCAAACCAATAAATAGAGCTGAGGTTATAGTTAAAGCCACTAGTAAAAAACCGAAATAACTAGTTATCGTAGGCATGAAGGGACTAAATGAAATATGTTCTTTTTATACATATGTTTAGAAAGCACTTTC